TTCTCGTTCTATCTCGGAGTATCCATTCGTTCGATACTCATCTGCTTCGATTTCCACTTTCCGTAATCTAACCCGAGCTCTTTCGAGCTGTTCAATGGCTCTTTTACGTAATTCTTCTGAATTTCGAATAGTACTCAAGATCCTCTGTTTTCGCTTATCTAATAAATCATTTAATGAAAGTAGATTATCTTTCCATTCATTTCACAACTATCATATCTCTTCCCGAACCAAACATGAATCTTTCGATTCATTTGGCTCTCACGCTCAATTGTTTCTTTTATCTTTTCTTTGATTGATGGGCATTCCCCATATCTTTGAACGGAATGAGCCTATCCTCTCTTTTCTGTTCGTATATTGAAACTGATCTAACATCAGAATCTTAGGAGGACTCTTCAGACCAGACAAAAAATAAAAAATTGTCAGCAAAGTTGTTTCTTTATTTGTTCTTTATTTACAACTTATTTCCAAAAAGAAAAAAAAAAGATTTTAAAGAAAAAAGAATTCTATTCTTTCTTCTTTATATGCTATGATAAATTAGATCAAAATTATAATAGATAATATATAATTGAATAGAATTTGGAACTTCATTACTTCATTATCATTATTATTAGAATGAGATTTCAATTTTTTTATCCAAAAAATTCTCTTTTTTATACAAATAGAATACATAGGTCGTCGATTCGGCAGTGGATAAAAAAAGGGGGGGAGATACCCATCTTTCCAGTTAATGGTTCAAATAATTTTATCCATATGAGTGTTCTACATCGGATAAATTCCCAATTATTCCTTTTTTATCATCTTTAAACCTTTTTGTTACTAACGTAGCGGTAGAAAGAGTACCATACTATGCTGTGCCTGGACTTCAAACAATTTATCTTTAACCATGTAAAAGACCTCAACATTATTGGTTGATAGAGAAGAGAATCAAAGTTCATTTATCAATTAGTCACGAAATGCTATGGTTCTTACATATGATCTCTGAATGAAATCCAATTCCGAAGTAATTCGTCGAGATTATGCACCCTTTGTTCCTATTTCTGCTATAAAAAAGAATACATAAATATAAAGAAAGTGCAGCCGGTGAAATCCAACCTATTCTTGAAATACACAACTCGCACACACTCCCTTTCCAAAAAAAATCAATACACCCAGCACTACGCTTAGATTTATTGGATTTGTTGCTAAAATATCGGTATTAAGCTCGAAACTCCCAGCGGAGGGCCAGTGCTCCACGGAAACAAAAGAATCGGTTATATTTTTCATAAGCTCTCCCCTTATAGATAGGACTAACAAAGAACAGAGTTCTTTTTGTATCACTCCGCTTATTATTCTCAAATTTATTATTTATGGTTATGTTTTTATTCTACGATGAAAAATGAAACATTAAACAAAAGGATTTGCAAATAAAAGAGCTAATGCCACGACCAGTCCATAAATTGTTAAAGCTTCCATAAAAGCCAGACTAAGTAATAAAGTACCTCGTATTTTACCCTCTGCTTCTGGTTGTCTCGCAATACCTTCTACGGCTTGGCCCGCAGCAGTACCTTGACCGACCCCAGGTCCGATAGAAGCAAGCCCTACAGCCAATCCAGCAGCAATAACGGAAGCAGCAGAAATAAGTGGATTCATGGTAAGTTCCTTGCACCAAAAAAAGAAATGGTTAATGATACAACCAACCAATGAATTAGTACTTAATCTACTTATTTTTCTACTTCTACTTTTACTATTTACTACACTTATTTTTTATTTTTTGATCTTTATCACCAAAATCTATCGGGTCGAAGTAACTAAAAGCTCCAAATGGAATTCATAATATTACTGAATTGTCAGAACTACTTCGATATACCGTTTTTACTTTCTACCTTATCTAATATGTATACAGTTTTAGTCATTGCGTTTCCTTGTTTAGAAACTATTCTATTCTTTCTCTTTCATTTTTCATTCAATTCACAATCACAGACAAAATAGAAAAAGGACTGATATGGAAATTCATCTAAATGCAGTGGACTAAAAAAAAAGAGATAGGGGTAATTACTATCTAACTAGTAAATAACATATACTTTTATTATTCCATAACGTAAATCACCTGCACTTTTTATTCTATTAAATCGTATTCTGGAACCATTCTTCGAAACATACATAAGAATTTATACTCATAGGCATTACATATACATATACGTAGTAGGAGTCCCGACCCTTCTTTCTCTTCCAAATTTCATCTATCTTTCTTCATATATACATACATGTAGCTATTTGCATTTTATTCTCCAACCTAGTGGATTATATTGAACCCCCCCTTGAATTGGGATAAGCTTCAAAAAAAAAAAAAAAACTATTTCGAAAGTTAGTCAATGATGACCTTCCATGGATTCACCTATATAAGCCGCAGCCAAAGTTGCAAAAATAAGAGCTTGAATACCGCTTGTAAATAATCCAAGAAACATGACAGGTATAGGAACTACTGAAGGCACTAAAGAAACAAGAACAACAACCACTAATTCATCAGCCAATATATTCCCGAAAAGTCGAAAACTAAGAGATAAAGGTTTTGTGAAATCTTCTAGAATATTAATTGGTAAAAGTATTGGAGTTGGTTGAATGTATTTCCCAAAATATCCCAATCCTTTTTTGCTAAGACCCGCATAGAAATATGCCACTGACGTGGGTAAAGCTAAAGCAACAGTAGTATTTATATCATTCGTGGGCGCAGCTAACTCCCCATGAGGTAACTTTATGATTTTCCAAGGTAAAAGAGCACCTGACCAGTTAGAAACAAAAATAAATAGGAACATCGTTCCTATAAAAGGAACCCAAGGACCATACTCCTCTCCAATCTGAGTTTTGCTCAAGTCTTGAATAAATTCAAGTACATATTCGAAGAAATTCTGACCGTCGGTCGGAATGGTTTGTGGATTTCGAACAGCTATGATGACTGAACCTAATAAGATAGCAATTACAACCCAAGAAGTGATAAGTACTTGGGCATGAATTTGTAAACCTCCTATTTGCCAATATAAATGTTGGCCTACTTCTACACCTGATATATCGTATAATCCTTTGAGTGTTTTAATGGAACATAATATAAAATTCATATTGTCCTCTAACAGAAATCAAACTTCAAAAAAGTAATTATTTTGATTCAACCATCTCTTTCTCAATTCATCTATGTTCATTCATGAATTTAAGTTATGAATCTTATATTTCGGATACCAAGAAATCACATAAAAAAAATACCAATCATTTTATCTTTTAAATATTCTTCAATATTCAAAACATAGTTCAAACTCCAAAAGATGCAAACCAAAATAGCAAGAATCAAAGAGAATTCAGCAAAAACAAACTAATCTTCTTCTTTATTCTTCTTAATGATAAGAGTAATGATAAGATATTCAACCATTTTTTATATAACTAGAATGGCCCTCACAAATTGCAGATACTAATTTTGTAAGAATCAATCGAATCGAAGCTATAGCATCATCGTTGGCCGGAATAGAAATATCTGCAAGATCTGGGTCACAATTTGTATCGATTAAACAAATCGTCGGAATACCCAAAATAACACATTCTCGAAGAACCGTATATTCTTCTTGCTGATCAACGATAATTACAATATCGGGTAATCCCGTCATATATTTGATCCCACCCAGATATGTTTGCAAGGTAGATAACTTTCTCTTCAACATTGCTGCATCTCCTTTGGGAAGACGATTGAGTTTCCCCATCTTTTGTTCTGCTCTTAAGTCCCTGAATTTCTGAAGTCTTGTTTCTGTAGTAGACCAATTTGTTAACATACCACCAAGCCATTTTTTATTAACATAATGGCATCGAGCCCTTATTGCTGCTGATGCTACTAAATCCGCTGCTTTCTTTTTGGTGCCAACGATTAAGAATTTTTTTCCCCTACTTGCTGCATCAAAAACTAAATCGCAGGCTTCTGATAAAAAACGAGCGGTTATAGTAAGATTTGTAATATGAATACCTTTACGCTTTGCAGAGATGTAAGGAGCCATTCTAGGATTCCATTTATTAGTACCATGACCAAAATGAACTCCTGCTTCCATCATTTCTTCCAAATTGATGTTCCAATATCGTCTTCCCATTTTCCCACACTTTCTCTTTTTATTTTTTTTTTCAAAGAGATTCATTACCTTGTGAAATAAATAATTGTTCCAACGGAACCTTCTACCAGGATTGACCTTTGATCTACGACCCAAACCATGAATTTCATTCTTTATTTTTGATTTCATTGATTACGAAATCCATAATTGGACCAGAGAGTGAAAGTAAAAAGAATGAACCTATTTTTAGGAATTAGTAAATTAAATTACGTAAATGATTGGTCTGATGTCTCATGGAAAGTGTCTGGGGAATAAGAACAAAATAATTCTCTATGGTGTAACAAAATATCTCTCATTTCCAACTCAAATAGATTCTTCCTTTTTATTTTCAAATGAATGTTTTTGTCTTGCTTTGAACGATGTACTAATTTTTTGAATCCGGTACCAACTGGTATAATCCCCCCCAAAACAACGTTCTCTTTCAGGCCTTTCAACCAATCAATACGACCTCGTAGAGCAGCTTTTGCTAAAACTCGAGAAGTTTCTTGAAAACTCGCTTCGGATATGAAACTTTGAGTATTCAGAGATGACTTCGTTATTCCCAATAAGATTGCCCGATAAAAGATCGCTTCGTCCAAAACGCGCCCTGCTCGCTCTGCTCGCAACAATCCAATAAGTTCCCCAGGTAAAAAAACATTAGACATTCCATCTTCTGAAACCAAAACTCTTGATGTTACTTGACGTACAATAATCTCTATATGTCTATTATGGATCTGTACCCCCTGGGATCGATAAACCTTTTGGATCTTATTAACCAAAGAGATACGACTTTGGGCTATGGTTAATTCAGCTCCAATCAAGAATCCCCAGGGGATCCCAAGAATTCTTCGGATACGTTCGTCCCAACCTTCAACTCTTCTTTCGAGGTTCATCGATATTGAATCAATCGAACGAACTTCTAAGATTTGTTCCACTTTTGGAAGACCTTGCGTTATGTCACCAGATCTCGATTTTTCATATATAAATGTAATTAATATATTTCCTTCAGAAAAGGTTTCCCCATAATGGCCATGTACGGTTGCTCCTGGAGTGACCAAATAGGGCTTAGCTGATCTTATAACTAAAGAGTCAACATGAACAATGAAAATTTGACCAGATTTTTTTATGCGTGATCCGTATTTCAATAGACATACATTTTTACAAAGGAATTGTCCAAGGCTAATTATTGTCCATGCCTCTTCACAAGAATCGTGATGGAGAAAACACCAATTCGAATGGAATGAATTCCAAATGATGTTACTGCATGAATCGGGATTATAAATCCTACTATTTTCATCTAGGAAACAGTATTTAAATGGAAGTACTTGAAGCACTTGGAAAGTCTGTTGAAAATTTTCAAATAAAAAATCTTTCTTTAAAAAAACTTGATTATAAGTTCTTAAATAGTAAGATGAACAAAATTTTACTATTTTAGGTACAATAGTACCTAAAGGACCCAACAAATACCTAATTGGAGTCATGGGATCCGATTCTTTTGTCGTATTATTATATCTCGAAGTATTGAAGGGGCCAATTTGAGAACAATTGGATGATGACAAAATTATGAAAGATTGGCATTCCTTATTTCGATTCAACAACGTACCAAGAGTTCCCTTATGTTGGGGAAATAATTGAATCTTCGCCTTGGAATCAAAAGGATTTCTATGGGTACGATCTAATTCATTATTGGAAATAAATCCTGAACCTGCCGTATCATACCTTTTTTCGGTATACGAAATAGTGGACTTTACTAACTCAATTCGGATGAAATCACGAAGCAGATCATTTGCCCTTATTTCAACAAAAGAAGCATGAACCTCTTCTTCTATAGAACTCTTTTTTTCTTGGTCCCAAGTTAATACTAAGCAAGCCCGAACTAATTGAATACTTGTGTGAGAAATTCCTCGAATTGACTTGCCATTTCCATAAAGTATATAATTGACAATTCGAAGTTGGACATTATCCTTTTCTTGCAAGAGATCCTGAGAGAAAAGTGTTGCTAAATTTATCCCATCAGCTATTTCATATGTGACTACGGGCCGAACCAAAACAAAATACTTTTTTTTGGTAGGTGTAATCCGTTGGACATAGATCCAATTTTTCAATTTTTTTGATCCTTTAGAATTTTTTTTTTCCATTCCTGGTGGTATCAAAATGCCACTGTGCCTAGATATTTTATCCACCTCTCCAGAAAAATGAATATCTCCAGAAAATATTTTCAGTTCCATACTTTTTTTTTTTCTCTCCACTCGGACTAATCCACCTATTCGACTTCTTGTATTTATATTTAAAGCAAGTCGTGTATCTACTCCAATGATACTATTGTTCCGGACCATTATGGGCGAAGATCCGGGTAAAATATGCACTTCCTCGGGAATGAAAAAAAATCGATCTACTTTCATTTGCATTTGGTATTTCGGACTAAATTCTTTTGCTCCTCGATACTCAATCAAATCCTCTTTTTTTACGATTGAATCTACTTCGACAATCCCATATTTAGTAATTCCCGAACTGCTTCTTCTGTATCGCGGATCATCAAAATAAGCAATAATACTATTTCTACGTAAAATACCATTTATAGGTATTTGAATCGAAATACCAAAACAGGGTATTAGTTTCTTTTCTTGTTCTTGATCATATTGTAAAGGAATCACGAATCTATTTCTTCGCTTTTTCGCCAAGGAATTCTCTTGACGAATATAAGTAGAAGGCTCTATGAGATTACAATGACCCTTGGATATAATTCGATAAGGTTTTGAATAATCAAAAATTTCCCTATATTTTTTACCAAAAGTATCCAACAATTTATGTCTTACTTGATCATTAGTCAGTGAGAGATCAAAAATATATCTTTCTTCGAGAGAAAAAGAATTAGCATTCATTTGATCTTGATCCTTGTGGAGTGAAAAAGACACTATATTGGATCTGCATAGACCTCCTGCTAATATCCATAAATGACTTGTTTTTGGTAATAAATGAACATTACTATATGGATATTCGGTCGCATGATAGCCATCAGTACTCCAGTGCATTTCTCCTTCTGACTCAGAATAAATATGTTTTTGAACTCTCTCTTTAAAATGAAAAGTGGACGTTCCGGTACGAATCTCGGCAATCACTTGTTCTGATTCTACATATTGATCATTTTGAACTAAAATCAAACTTTTTGTTGGAATATTCACATTATGTAGAATATCTCGACTCTCAATAGTTACATACAAGTCTATAAAACATAGAAAAGCAGGATGCCCATGACGGGTACGTGTGGGATGAACCAAATCCTCATCAAATTTTATTTTTCCATTAGAAGGAGCTCGTACATGTTCGGCAGTACCACCCGTGAATACTCCACCGGTATGAAAAGTTCTTAATGTTAGTTGAGTCCCCGGTTCCCCAATTGATT